ATCCCTCTATAGGATAGACCTCAACAGAAAACTGAAGAGTAACGGCAGCAAGTGATTGAGTTCAGTAGTTCATTATCTCAAATTATTGACTCTAGAGATATAGTAATATGGAGAAGACAAAAGTGTTTCAAGCACCGACAGAAGCGGAAGCGCCCCCTCTTTCAAAGAGAGGAGGACGGGTTATTCACATTTCATTTGATGGTCAGAGGCGAATTGAAAGCTAAGCAGTGGTAATTCTAAGGATTCCCCCGGGGAAAAATAGAGATGTCTCCTACGTTACCCGTAATATGTGGAAGTATCAACGTAATTTCATAGAGTCATTCGGTCTGAATGCTACATGACGAACATAAGCCAGATGACGGAACGGGAAGACCTAGGATGTAGAAGATCATAGCATGAGTGATTCGGCAGATTTTGCTTCTTATATATCCACTCATGTGGTAAGGATATTTAGAAGAATTGGACGATATATATAAGATCCATCTGTATAGATATCATCTACATCCAGAAAGCCGTATGCTTTGGAAGAAGCTTGTACAGTTTGGGAAGGGGTTTTGCTTGATCAAAAAGAAGAATCTACTTCAACCAATATACCCTTAGGCACGGCCATACATAACATAGAAATCACACTTGGAAAGGGTGGACAATTAGCTAGAGCAGCGGGTGCTGTAGCGAAACTGATTTCAAAAGAGGGGAAATCGGCCGCAGTCAAATTACCTTCTGGAGAGGTACGTTTGATATCCCAAAACTGCTCAGCAACAGTCGGACAAGTGGGGAATGTTGGAGTGAACCGGAAAAGTTTGGGTAGAGCCGGATCTAAACGTTGGCTAGGGAAGCGTCCTGTAGTAAGAGGAGTAGCTATGAACCCTGTAGACCACCCCCATGGGGGTGGTGAAGGGAAAGCCCCAATTGGTAGAAAAAAACCCGCAACCCCATGGGGCCGTCCTGCACTCGGAATAAGAACTAGAAAAAGGAAAAAATATAATGATAATTTGATTCTTCGTCGCCGTAGTAAATAGGAGAAAAAAGAGAATTGATTTCATCGTCTTTCAAAAAGAAACAAGAAAAAAGTTTCAAGAATAAAATAAGAATTCAATAAGGAGGAATTGACTGTGTTCCGTTCATTTAAAAAACAAGACAAAAAGCCGTTCCCTTCAGTAAAAAGAAACCCTTTTGTAGCGAATCATTTATTAAATCAAATCGAGAAACTGAATGCCAAGGCCCAGAAAGATTTCCTAAAAACTTGGTCGCGTGCATCTACCATTATACCCTCAATGATCGGATACACTATTTATATCCATAACGGGAGGGAACATGTGCCTATTCCTATAACGAAATATATGGTCAATTATAAATTGGGAGATTTTGTACCCACTAGAATTTTTAATAAACCAAACTCTAAAAGCAAAAGTGATACTAAAGCTGTTAAAAGCAAAAGTGATACTAAAGCTGTTAACAGAAAAAGTGATCCTAAAGCTGTTAAAAAAAAAAGGGATCCTAAATCTCGTCGTTAATTTAATAAAATAAAGTGATACTAAAGCTGTTAAAAAAAAAAGTGATCCTAAATCTCGTCGTTAATTTAATAAAATAAAGTGATACTAAAGCTGTTAAAAGAAAAAGTGATCCTAAAGCTGTAAAAAGAAAAAGTGATCCTAAATCTCGTCGTTAATTTAATAAAATAAAGTGATACTAAAGCTGTTAAAAGAAAAAGTGATCCTAAAGCTGTTAAAAGAAAAAGTGATCCTAAATCTCGTCGTTAATAAAATGAATATAGATAATTATCGGTCATTAGTGAGAGGGGGAGGTACGCCATGATAAAAAAAACAAAGAAGAAGCAATATACAGAAGTATCGGCTTTAGGTAAACATATTCCTATGTCTACTCACAAAGCGAGAAGAGTGATTGATCAGATTCGTGGACGTTCCTACGAAGAAACACTGATGATACTAGCCCTCATGCCTTATCGAGCATGTTATCCAATTTTAAAATTAATTTATTCCGCAGCAGCAAACGGTATTCACAATATGAATTTCGACGAAACAAGTTTAATCATTAGTAAAGCCGAAGTCAATGAGGGGACTACTGCGAAAAAATTCAAACCTCGAGCTAGGGGAAAGAGTTATCCGATAAAAAGATCCACTTGTCATATCACTATCGTATTGAGGGATATATCATTAAACGAAAAATATGAAGAATATATCAGAAAACCTATGTATAGTAGGGAGGTATTATGGGACAAAAAATAAATCCATTAGGTTTCCGACTTGGTACAACCCAAACCCATCACTCTATTTGGTTTGAAGAACGAAAAGATTATTCTGAAGGCCTACAAGAAGATCACAAAATACGAGAACACATTAAAAATTATATAGAAAAGAAGAGAATCTCCTCCGTTACGGATGTAATTTCACGAATACAGATTGACAAAAGAATCGATGTGGTTAAAGTCATAATCTATATGGGATTCTCAAACTTATTAACAGAGGATGAACCGCCCAAAACCAAAATCAAAGAATTACAGGTAAGTTTAAAAAAAGCCATTCACTTCATTCACAACCGAAAACTGAATATTGCTGTTAGAAAAATGAAAAACCCTTACGGAGACCCTACTATTCTTGGAGAATTTATAGCCGACCAATTAAAGAAGAGAGTTTCATTTCGCAAAGCAATGAAAAAGGCTGTTCAATTAGTCGAAAAAGCATATAAAAAGGGAATTCAAGTACAAATTTCCGGATGTATTGGCGGAAAAGCAAAAGAAATGGCACGCGTCGAATGGCTTAGAAAGGGTCGAGTCCCTCTCCAAACCGTTACCGCTAAAATCGATTTTGGTTCCACTCAAGTTCTAACTATCCATGGGGTATTGGGTATAAAAGTTTGGATCTTTTGAGACGGGAAATCCTACTATCCAATGCTAGAACAAAAAATGAAAAATTCTTTCGTTCGTTTTTTGTTCAACCAAAAAAAGGAACAATTCTAGAGGGTTGCATAAGAATTCGAAAAAGGATAGAAGATAATTGATATGTTGAGTCCAAAAAAAACCAAATTCCGTAAACAACATAGGGGAAGAATGAAAGGAAGATCTTCTGGAGGCAGTCGTATTTCTTTCGGTAAATATGCTCTTCAAGCACTTGAACCCGCTTGGCTCACCTCTCGACAAATAGAAGCAGGGCGGCGAGCAATGACACGAAATGTACGTCGCGGTGGAAAAATATGGGTGCGTATTTTTCCAGACAAACCCGTTACAGTCAAACCTACACAAACGCGTATGGGGTCGGGTAAAGGATCTCCCGAATATTGGGTAGCTGTGGTTAAACCGGGTAGAATACTTTATGAAATGGGCGGAGTAGCGGAAAATATAGCTAGAAAGGCTATTGAAATAGCTGCATCAAAAATGCCTATACGGACTCAATTCATTATTTCGAAATAGGAATGTAGAACCAAAATAAGTAAGGAAGCCTTGGGGATAAAAAAAAAGAATTGCAGTTTTTTTGGACAAAAAAGATTTCTTTTTTTTTACTTCGTGCTTTGCGTCGAAAGAGCAGGCTAAACAAAAAAACAAAAAAACAAAAAAACGATATGATTCAATCTCAGACCCTTTTGAATGTAGCGGACAACAGCGGTGCCCGGAAATTGATGTGTATTCGAATCGTAGGAGCTAGTAATCCACGATATGCTCATATTGGTGACACTATTGTTGCTGTGATTAAGGAAGCAATGCCAACTTCGGCTCTAAAACGATCAGAAGTGATCAAAGCTTTAATTGTACGGACTTGTAAAGAATTCAAACGTGATGATGGTATGATAATACGATATGATGACAATGCTGCAATTGTCATTAATAAAGACAAAAATCCAGTAGGAACTCGCATTTTTGGTGCGATCACCGCAGAATTAAAAAGTACAAAGTTCAGCAAAATGAGGTCATTATCGACTGAAATAATATAAGAAGTCTTTTCAAAGGAAACTGTGATCTAGTATTTGAATGAAATCCATTTCTCAGTATGGGAGATTATGTCTCAGGTATATACCTTTAAGAATTCAGAAATCAAAATACATGTTGATTATAAAAAATTTGAAGGCAACAATTTAGTTTATCATGGGTAAGGACACTCTTTCTGACATATTAACCTCTATAAGAAATGCCGATATGGCTAAAAAAGAGACCGTTCGAATAACATGTACTAACATCGCCCAAAACATTGTGAAAATACTGTTACGAGAGGGTTTTATCAAAAATACGAGGACACATCGGGAAAGCGACAAATCCTTTTTGATTTTAACCCTACGCCATAGAAGGAATAGGAAGGGTCCGTATAGAACTTTTTTAAATTTTAAACGGGTCAGTCGACCCGGTCTACGAATCTATTCTAACTATCAAAAAATTCCTAGGATTTTGGGCGGAATGGGGATTGCAATTCTTTCTACTTCTAAGGGTATTATGACAGACCGAGAGGCTCGACTAAAAAGAATGGGTGGAGAAATCTTGTTATATGTATGGTAATTGTAATCTTTATGCCACCAGAACTCGTCCTACAATAAAAGACACCAAAGGCAGAATCATCATCAGAGCTGATTATAAGAATCAGCAGAAACAGCAAGCGAAGCTATTACTTTTAATAAAAAAAAGATATGAAAGAAAACTTTTCGATGAAAATCATAATAGATCGGCTTGCGGAAACAGACCAGTCAAGTATTAAGAAAAATCTTTCTGATTCTCGAAAGAAAACTTTTCTTTGCAAATCGTAATCGATTTTTTTCGTCATTTTGGTGAATTCAAGCAAAAAAAAAGACCTATTCTATAAAGGAAAGAGAGGATTTTGGTGAAGGTGTTTGAGGGTATTGGCGATCTCACAAACAAAATGGAAAATTGGAATTGGAGGTTTTGACTTTCAAAAAGGATTGAATTCTAATGTAACAGGATTCCAGTCGCGACTCCAAAGAACACTAGTTTCTTCCAAGCAAATAGATTCAAGGTTAAGCAATAAAAAATATGAAATTAAAAGTCTCTGTTCGTAAAATTTGTACAAGGTGTCGGCTGATCCGTAGGAAAGGGCGAATTAGAGTCATTTGTTCCAATCCACGACATAAACAAAGACAGCGATAACCTTTTTTCTAAAAAAAAAGAATTTTAGAAAGTAAAAAAATAGAATAAAAACAAACAAAAAATCTATTTTCAAATCAACATGGATATTTCCATATCTCTCTAACTTATCTTTAGAAATATGATAAAATATGGCAAAAACTTTACGAAGATATAGTTCGAATAGGAATAGACGCACTCGTTTGCGTAAAAGTATACGGAAAATACCCAAAGGAATTATTCACGTTCAAGCAAGTTTTAACAATACGATTGTATCTGTTACTGATGTATCAGGCCGAGTGGTTACTTCGGCCTCTGCTGGCGCTTGTGGATTCAAGGGTAAAAGAAGGGGGACGCCGTTTGCGGCCCAAACAACAACCGAAAATGCTATTCGCACAGTAGTGGATCAAGGTATGCACCGAGCTGTTGTCTTGGTAAAAGGTGTTGGTCGTGGAAGGGATGCAGCATTACGAGCTATTTTTAGAAGTGGCGTCCGATTGCATTTTTTACGAGACCGAACACCATTACCACACAACGGGTGTAGGCCTCCTAAAAAACGACGTACGTAGAAAAAAAATGGAACACCAAAAAGGAGAAAACTATTCATCAAGAAAACAAATCAAATTCTTGGATGGAGAAATCTTGTTATATGTATGGTAATTGTAATCTTTATGCCACCAGAACTCGTCCTACAATAAAAGACACCAAAGGCAGAATCATCATCAGAGCTGATTATAAGAATCAGCAGAAACAGCAAGCGAAGCTATTACTTTTAATAAAAAAAAGATATGAAAGAAAACTTTTCGATGAAAATCATAATAGATCGGCTTGCGGAAACAGACCAGTCAAGTATTAAGAAAAATCTTTCTGATTCTCGAAAGAAAACTTTTCTTTGCAAATCGTAATCGATTTTTTTCGTCATTTTGGTGAATTCAAGCAAAAAAAAAGACCTATTCTATAAAGGAAAGAGAGGATTTTGGTGAAGGTGTTTGAGGGTATTGGCGATCTCACAAACAAAATGGAAAATTGGAATTGGAGGTTTTGACTTTCAAAAAGGATTGAATTCTAATGTAACAGGATTCCAGTCGCGACTCCAAAGAATACTATTTTCTTCCAAGTTTCAAATAGAGATGGATATTTCCATATCACTTTAATATTAGAATAGCAGATATGAATCAAAAAGATAAAAGCTTCCCGCAATGGGAATTTTTGGCCTACAACGTAGTGAAAAAGAATCTTGTGTGTGGGAGGTTTGCCCTTGGTCCCCTGAAAAAGGGGCAAGGACAGTTAATAAGCAGTACCTTAAGAAAGACTTTATTTAACGCAATTGAATGCACATGTTTTACACATGTTAAATTCCGACATTCACGTGCAACGAACGTGTTGCAGAACATATATGGGGTTAAAGAATCAATATCTGAAATTTTAGATAATTTAAATCAAATTAAATTAAAAAGAAAATTCAGATCAGATTTGGGTGATTTGCAGGGACCTCTTTATGCTAGTATCGATCTCCAGGGACCGCGAAGCGTAAGGGCTAAGGACATAAAATGTCCACCTGGTATCGTAATCCTTAATAAAACACAAGTAATAGTGACCCTAACGGACAACGTTCGATTTTTTGCTGAATTAACTATTGAAACGAATTCAGCAGACTCTCTACCACCGAGACGACTAGAAACTCGATTTCCCCCTGAGGATGGATACGCGATAGATGCCGTCTTCACACCCGTTCAAAAGTTTAGCGAGAGTATTCACCTCCAAGATTTTGAAAATGAGAATCTTCAAACGGAAATGCTTTTTCTGGAAATCTCTACAGATGGTAGGGTGACTCCTTATGATGCACTTCTCAAAGCTTCCGAAAAAGTGATTACTCTTTTTCTTTCCTTTTATGCTGGAGAAAAAAAAGGAACTTACTCCGACCTCGCCGAAAGAGTGAGAGTGAAGGCAATCAAGTCTTCTGACTTTGGAGAAGACTCGGAAGACTGTCCAGACGACTGGCAAGACTCGGAAGACTGGGACGACTGGGAAGACGCTGACCAAGACTGGGATTGACGAAGACTCTTCTGACTTTGAAAAAGGGTCTTGAGTTTCTTTCTTTGAAAAAAAGCAAAAAAAAAGACCTATTCTATAAAGGAAAGAGAGGATTTTGGTGAAGGTGTTTGAGGGTATTGGCGATCTCACAAACAAAATGGAAAATTGGAATTGGAGGTTTTGACTTTCAAAAAGGATTGAATTCTAATGTAACAGGATTCCCGTCGCGACTCCAAAGAATACTATTTTCTTCCAAGTTTCAAATAGAGATGGATATTTCCATATCACTTTAATATTAGAATAGCAGATATGAATCAAAAAGATAAAAGCTTCCCGCAATGGAATTTTGAGTTTGAGGGGGGCTTACATTGGAACCTCGACGAAAG